CGTGGTTCCTTTCAAGATTCATCGATTAGAATCCTATTTTTAGTACATAACTTTTGCTTTTTTTTAGCTAACTATTGCTCTTATCCAAATTCTCTTGTTTTCATCTCAATCTTACCGAGAATTCTCTCTAAAGAAAAGGGATTCTAAATAGAATTCTCATTTTTTTTTTTTCGAATTTTGAATTCTATTTATTAGTTATTATAAAATTATTAGTTATTATAAAGTTATTATAAATTGGTCGAAATTGAAATCGATTTTTATTATCCTTTCTATTTGATTATCTTTATAGAATAGATTGAATTTCCCTTTTTTATGAATATGTCCTTTTGTCTCTTTTTTATTAGTGGTTTAGAATAGAACAAGTAGTCACAAGTAGTCAGATGTAAGAGAATGTAGAGGAATTTTCTTTAGAATAGAAGGGTCTTGGTATATTACTTTTATTAGTATTAGAATCCAATCCCAATGGAGGATTTTCTATCGAAAGAGAAGACTAGGTCTAAGTAAGGTATACTAAGCCTATTTTACGTTGTTGACAATGTTTACAATGAAACTTAGCATTAGCAAAGATATTAGTTTTTTCAAACTTTATCTTTTGCACAAAATTGGGGTTGGGTTAGGTTGGAGTTTTTAACCAGACTCGTGTTATGATACAAAATTCACTAGAATTGGATATACCAAAGAAGGGTAGTATAATTAACTCGTTGATTTCGGACAGGAAAAGAGGAAAATTCCATATGAATTTGACTACGAAGAGTAATGAGGAAAAGTTGGTTTTTTTATCCACAACTAGAAAAAGATCAATTGGGTCCATTGAAATGAAATGTGTTTTTGCTTTCCCAATGAATGGGCTTATAGGAATGATTGTCTTTTGATGAAGCAATCAGTCAGTTAAAACAATAACGAGGAAAATCAAATAAAAAAAGAGACCATTTTTTGTATTCGAATATTTATTCGTTTTTTTTTTTTGAATTGTTTGAATTGTATAGGGCTCTAGGGCTATACGGACTCGAACCGTAGACCTTCTCGGTAAAACAGATCAAACTTATTATTATCAAAATGATATGAACTGTTTCAAAGACCCAACATGCATTTTTTGTGCATTGGGCTCTTTCATTAACTGATAGAAATATCAGCTAGTCCGCCATTTTTATTTTTGACAGAAAAATAAGAAGATGGCTCCATGTGCTCTGAGTCATTATGTTGATTCAGATTCAGGAACACTACCAAAGTTTTTCAAGGGGGGTTATCTTGACGTAGGTTTGCCTCTGGCCTAGATTCACTTAAGTGAAATGAAGTCTCTATCGCTCTACTTAAAAATCAAATATGAAAACTTCATACACCTTAAAGTTCATAGGACGAAAAGAGGTTTTTTTGAGGCCCTGATACTCAGCCTAGCATTGAATAGACTAGGTATTCACCTTATCAATATATCAAATCAACGGTGGGGTCTGTTTGGCACCTAACTGGGCACCTAAATCGGACCGAACCCTTGTCAGGCTATTGTTCTCTTCTTCCCTCAAAGTTATCGAGTAAGACATCGATTTATCAATAAGATCAATTTTTTTGATTGCATGATGCACTCCCCTGAAAAACATCGGCGCGCGTGTAAACGAGGTGCTCTACCAACTGAGCTACAGCCCTTAGTGCTTGTAATACATATTTTATTATGTAGATAATTTCTTGTCAAGATGACTATTCCATGATCCAAGATCATATTGATCGGTATTGCTTCTAAGTAATATGATATTTATAATCCATCGACGGGAGGAGTCCCTTTTGGTTTTCTTTGTGAAGATAAATGACCTACTTAACTCAGCGGTTAGAGTATTGCTTTCATACGGCGGGAGTCATTGGTTCAAATCCAATAGTAGGTAGAACTTATTAGATACCGCGGTCAATGGTATCTAATAAGTTTTTATACCCATTTGATTTTAGTAATATTTTTTTTGTATCTTTTCTATTCTATTTCTTTTTCGTTGCATAAAAATGTGATCATAAAAATATGATTTCGCTTGATTGTATTTAATCGACAGAATCAAGTCAAACAAAATAACCAAATATAGGGTGTATAAATTGATGATTATTCGGACACACCGACTGGTTATGAAATGGCGTTGATAGCCTCTACTCGTGTCCTAGCCCGTCGTAGAGCTAGATTTGCCTCAATTGTTTGTCTCTTTCCTTCAGCTTTTCTCAAAGCATCTTCCGCTATTTCAAGAGTTTGCTGAGCTTCTTGTGGATCGATGTCACTACTTTTCTCTGCATCATTTACTAAAACAGTGATTTCATTATTACCTATTCTAGCAAAACCGCCCATCAGAGCCATCGTTAGCCATTGGTCGTTAAGGCGTATTCTCAAAATACCTATATCTACTGCTGTGGCAATAGGAGCGTGATTTGGTAATACGCCAATTTGTCCACTATTAGTAGATAAAATGATTTCTTTCACTTCTGAATCCCAAACAATTCGATTAGGGGTCAGTACACAAAGATTTAAGGT